TTGATCTTTACGGTGCTTATTCTATCAATTAGATCCTTTCTTTATCCATAGACTAAAGGATCTAGGCATACCTATTTCTTCATATTTGGACTTCTATGAAGTTTCTTTCTTTTTCTTTGCTACAGCTGATAAAAATCGTTGTTTTGGACACGATAGATATGATATGTAGAAAGCCTATTTTCTAGTATTTATTAGCGGATTTGCTCTTTCTTTCCTTTTTTTCTTTCTATAGTGGAGATAGTCGCACGTAATGACAGATCACGGCCATATTATTTAAAGCTTGTGGTAAGAACGGGTTTCGTTCTAGTGCCCTAAAATAATATTCCAAAGCTTTCGTATGTTCTCCGTTCCTTGTGTGGATAAGGCCTATGTTATAGAGTATATAACTTCTATCATAGGGATCAATTTCTAGTCGCATAGCTTCATAATAATTCTGCAAAGCTTCCGCATAATTTCCTTCGGATTGAGCCGACATCCGTTACGGTCGTCTTCGATTCAAAGAATCTCCGTTCCAGAACCGTACGTGAGATTTTCATCTCATACGGCTCCTCCTTTTTTATGTGCATAATGAGAATAATACATGGAATCAAAAAAGATTGAAATAATTTCATTATGAACCGAACGGGGCTAGTATTTTTACAAGAAATCTCTAGCCAACCTTCCTGTAAAAGATCTTTTCTTAACATCAAGTATCGTGGTACTAGATAAAAATGATAACTCTAACAATTTCTTTGTTCTTAACACTCCTTCATTTCCGGGAATTAGTCACTTCAACAGTCTTCGATGGTTATACGGGTATCCAAAATACGAACGAGATGGATGTTTGTTGTACCAACCATTCTTGTTAGTCCCGATTCCGATAAAGAAAAGGTATAATTTATAACAAAGTTTTCGTATTGTTGATTCCTAGGCGTAGTGCTTCTTCCCCTATGCTGCCTATTGGTACTAGTGGAGTAGGGTTGACCTAACCCATAGGTGTAACCTTTCGCTCAATACTAGAATCGACAATTGAAGCATCTGAGGCTGCATTAATCGGGGATACACGACAGAAGGAATTGTTTTATTTACAAACTTCACCTTCACAATAAGCGTAGATTTATTTCAATAATTTTTTTCTTTCTCTCCCAAATAATGTATCTTTCTCCGAAGACTGAAAGCGGTAAAGAAAAAAAAACATCAAATCGCACCATCTCTGTAATAGGTGAATGCCTCTTTTTCTCCTGAAGTTGTCGGAATTATTTGTAATAAGATATTGGCTACAATTGAAAAGGTCTTATCAATAAAATTTCCATTTATCCGAGATCTGGGCATAGGTAGCAATCCATTCTATAATTTCTTTTACTTACCTCTTGTGAGAAAATGATCCCACAAACAAAGAAATTGTACAGTACGAAATAACATAAAAAAAATAAATAAAAAAAAATAGATCAATTGATTCGTTCTAATTCATTGATTTAATCTGGTATAAAATTGATTTAATTTGGTAGAAATATTGTAAGTAAAAAGAATAACTATTGGAAAAAGATGGGAGCGTCCTCTTCGCAAAAATGAAATGAATAGATATATCTCTTTTTTTTTAGTTTTTCACAAAAAAGATTATCTTTATCCCCCCCTTAGAAGGAAGGGTTTTTCTTTGATGACAAGTTTTCTATATTTTTTGATAGTTAGAATTGACTGTACGTACCTATCAAAAAATCTAATATGCTAATTTGAATGACTCACTATTCACTCGGTTTCTGGGCCATAATCATTATGTAGGAGAGATGGCCGAGTGGTTCAAGGCGTAGCATTGGAACTGCTATGTAGGCTTTAGTTTACCGAGGGTTCGAATCCCTCTCTTTCCGTACCTTTCACCTAATTCACCAATCTTATTGACAGCAATGTATCAAAGCAAATAACAATGGATACCATTATTCCAACAGTTAAGTTAAACCTTTCTTTTATTTTGATATAGATTCTTTATTCCTATGTTCTGCAGTACAGAAAATAAAATACTGGAAAGAGTAGACAACAGGGAATGAAAATCTCCCTACCGATCCGTGATCCATGAATGGGAGAAAAATCCCCGTATCAAACTCCTTACTTTGGTGGGTCTTTTTGCTTAGGCGAAAAGGGAAAAATTGTCCGAACCCTTGTTTTCTTGTTTTATTTTAATTAGGTTTAAGTCTGACGAGAATAATATTCTACAACTAGCAATTCATTTATTTTCAAACCGACCCATTGACTATCTATTATTTGATTGACTAATCCTTTATATTGGAATGGTTGAAGGGTCAAATGTTTTGGCAATTCCTCACGGGGGGATGAATCAAGATAATTTTGAATCAGAGCTCTAGATTTTTGTTCATCCCTTGCTGTAATAATATCGTGGGGTTTGCAGCGATAACTTGGTATATCTACTATACGACCATTAACTAAAATATGTCTATGGTTAACTAATTGGCGGGCTTGGGGAATAGTTGAAGCCATACCCAATCGAAAAAGGATGTTATCCAAACGC